TTTCATTTTTCAATTAGCCAACCAGATCCTTGTACCAAATTCAACGTTCGCCAGATTAGTCAATGTTTATATGTTTCGATCCAACAACAAGATGTTATTTGTAACAAGTAGTTTTGTTGGTTGGTTAATTGGTTACATTTGTTTCTTTTTAGTCACGAAAAGATTATTGGACTGGATACGGATCTATCTTTTGAGTAGATCTAAGAAGGAACTTGTGTCAGCATTGGATAAGTACATTTATAAGTACCTTGGGGCAAAATTTCAGGTCCGTTTTTCACACTTTCAGTACCGTGTGTCAGAATTGAATAAGTACATTAAGTCAGAATTGAATAAATACAAAAAGAAGATTTATCAGTACCTTGTTAGGTCCCTTGGGGAAGAATTTGAATTCCTTATGCGAACCTTTCAGTGGGTTGTGTCAGAAATTCAGTACTTGCTGTTAATAAACTTGAGGAGAAACACGGGTCGGTTCGTGAATATTTTCTTATTTGTTACCTGTGCCTACTATTTAGGCAGAATACCTATATTAATTTTTCCACATCCACTGACAAGCGTCCAAGCCCCACAACTGCAACCAAATTGGTTAGCCAGACAAGGCCGAGAAGCTGACACTTACTGGGAGGACGAGGACGAGGAAGAGGAAAAGGAAGAGGAAAAGAAAGAGGAAAAGAAAGAGGAGATTGCACGAAAAAAAGTGCTATTCAAAGAAGAAATTCCTCCCACGCGTTGGGGAGCGGATCTGGATGAAGAAAAAGATCAAAACGCACCCATAGTGGTGGAAGGCATTTTAGCGGCCGATTTTTTTCAGTTTCAATGGACTCGTCCAGTACGATACATAAGCAATCAACACTTTTTTGGGGCTGTAAGAAAGGAAGCTTCACAATATTTTTTTGATACATGCCGAAGTGATGGAAAAAAAAGAATATCTTTTACAGATCCTCCTAGTTTTGCTAGTTTTAAGGAACTGACGAAAGGGATGATATCTTCGTCCACAGTAGAAAGACTCTCCTTTGATAAACTAGACAAAGATTGGCTTTATAAGAACAAACAAAGACAAAACAACTTAAATAACGAGTTTATAAAGAGAATTGAGGCTCTAGACACGGGATTTCTTTTTCTAGATATACTCGACAAAAGGACTCGGGTTTGTATTGAGAAAATGAACGAAACCTGCCTCTGCCTACCAAAAAGGTATGATCCTTTGTTGAATGGGCCCTCTCGTGGAAGAATCAAAAAGTTTAGAAAAGTAATCGAGGATCCCGAAGAAAAGGAGAAAAGCGAAGAAAAGGAGAAAAGCGAAGAAAAGGAGAAAAGCGAAGAAAAGGAGAAAAGCGAAGAAAAGGAGAAAAGCGAAGAAAAGGAGAAAAGCGAAGAAAAGGCACCGAAAAGCAAAGAACAGGAGAAAAGGGAAGAAGAGGCACGTCTACGCGAAGAAGCACGTCTACGCGAAGAAGCACGTCTACGCGAAGAAGCACGTCTAAGCGAAGAAAGGGCACTTCTTCAATTGGGTGAATTTCGTGAAAAAGTCTACAATGTAATTAAATCTCGTAAATCTAGTGGAAGAAAAAAGAATGCAATGCAATCTCGTCGAAGAAAAAAGAATGCAATGCAATCTCGTCGAAGAAAAAAGAATGCAATGCAATCTCGTGAAAAAGTCCAGAATGCAATGCAATCTCGTCGAAGAAAAAAAAATGGAACTACAAAATCTCGTGAAAGAATCGACGATGGAACTACAAAATCTCGTGAAAGAATCGACGATGGAACTACAAAATCTCGTGAAAGAATCGACGATGAACCTACAGAATCTCAACTTAAGCAAATCCTTGCTCTAAATCAAATTCATGAGACCCTTTTGCCAGGTTTCATTTTCGAGTCCCCAAAATTTGAAGAGAGAATGTTCGCGATACTAAAAAGTAAAACACTAAAACTAAGAGCAGAAGGAAAATTATATTATAATCCTTTGGCAAAATTTTTTTCTAAGCCTTGGGAAAAAGGGGGGGGAGGCATTGATTGGAACCAGCGAAAACTAAAAAAGCTAAAGCAACTAAGGACTTATAAAGTGGGAGAAAGTGTGGGACGAGCGCACATCGGTCAACGCGTCCCTCGCTGGTCATATGTATTACTCCGCGAGGTCGCATACGACCTGGGCGAACCCTTTGTGATCAAGCGGGGAGAGAATGAGTGCTTTGATATTATATCAGCACAATACAAATATGAAATTATTTTGAATCAGGATACTCAAAATTTACTTATCCAAAATCTTTCTAAAGATAGTAATAAGATTGATCCGGAGATTGCTAAAGAGATTAATAAGAAGGTTGAGAAGGATTTGATCAAGAGTGGGGGAGACCCTTATAGTATTGACTTTGAGAAAAGCCTTGCTCATGTTCACGTTGGCAGCCTCATCACCAATATCGAGTGGAAAACCGAGACTAAGGACGTGTGGAGGACCTCCTTGAGAGCGGTGCGCAAGCAATTTTGGCATCAGGATGACATCAAAGGTGTTGCGAGCGTCCTAAGGCGTAAAAACGGAGTTATTTTAAGACAGATTGAAATGTTTCCGCATTCCCCTCTTTTTTGGGGCTTCTTAAAAAGTACACTGTCTCGTTCTTTTAGGGTATTGAAACCCCTTGTTTTGAAAATGAAAAATTTGCTGCATAGGTTTAGAATCAAAAAAGGGGACCTTTTCACTCTTAAGGGACCTAAGAAAGAACAGACAAAAACAAAAAGGACGACAAAAAGGAAGACAAAAAGGAAGACAAAAAGGAAGATAGACGAAAAAAAAAGCAAAGCATTGAAAGAACGGAAAAAATTGAAAAGAATCAAAAAAGAGAAAATCGAACTAGACCCCGACGAAGAGCTGTTCCGGATGGATGGAATAGATGCATGGAATGAGCTTTATTGTGGGCTAGGAGTAAGAGGTATCATATTAATTTTTAACTCCTATTTTAGAAGATATATTGCATTGCCTTTAGCGATAATAGCTAAAAATATTGGTCGTATCTTATTTTTGCAGCAGCCCGAGTGGGCTGAGGATAGAAAGGACTGGGAAAACGAGACTCATCTTTTATGCAACGATGACGGTTTTGCTATAGGCGTCATATCCATCAGCAACTTTCCGGAGGAGTGGTGGGAATACGGTCTTCAGGTCAAAGTTTTATGGCCTTTAGAGTTGAAACCTTGGCACACAGCGGATGATAGACAAAGGATAACCAACGATTATGCTTTTATAAGGTCTGTCTGGGGACTAGCTGACTATCCTTGGGGTGGTGCCCGACCCAACCGTTCCTTTTCCATTTTTTGGGGGCCCATTTTTAATGAACTAGGCAAAAAAAGTCAAAGATTAGCAGCAGCAAAATTGGAAGGGAGCGCCTTTCGACTTATAAGAAGCGTTTTCAACCAAAAAATAAAGAAAAATTTTGTTAGAGTTCTAGGAAACCCAAAAGAAAGCATAAAACGGCTTAAAGAAAGCATAAAACGGCTTAAAGAAAGGGTTCTAGTTCTAAAAAGCACAATTTTGAAAATAATAAAAAAAAATACAAGATTGAAAGGGATAGGAGTAGATGAATCGAGTGAAACTCAAAAAGAAAAAGATTCTATAATCAGCAATGAGATAATTCATGAATCATTTAGTCAAATTCGATCTACAGCTTCTACAAATTCAGAAGAAAAAATACAAAATCTGATTAATAGAACAAGCACAATCAAAAATCAAATAGAAAGAATTACAAAAGAAAAAAAAAAAGTAACTCCAGGACTAAATAATAATGTAGAATCGCCAAAAAATATTTGGAAAATTGTAAAAAGAAGAAATGTTCGATTAATAAGTAAATGGAATTATTTTCAAAAAATTTTCATTGAAAAAATATACCAAATATACCTAGATATCTTTCTATGTATCATTAAGATTCCTAGAATCAATTTAACAAAAAAATTTTTTGAGAAAGACATTTCCAATACTGAAACAAATCAAAAAAGAATTACCTTTAGTTCGACTATAAAAAATATAAATAAGCGGAAGGCACAGATTGTTCCGAAATTTGCTTCCTTGCCAAATTTATCTTCCCTGTCACAAGCATATGTATTTTACAAATTATCAGAAACCCTAGTTAGTGATAAGTTAAGATCTGTTCTTCAATATCGCGGAACGTCTTTTTTTCTTAAGACTGCAATAAAGGATTCTTTTGAAAGACAGGGAATATTTCATTCCGAATTAAAGCATAAGAAACTTCGAAATTTTGGAACGAATCCATGGAAAAACTGGTTAAGAGGTCAGTCTCAATACAATTTATCTAAGGTTCATTGGGAGCGAGTAGGCGCACAAACCTGGCGAAATAAAGTCAACCGACGCGATACGCCTCAAAATAACGATTTAAATAAAGGAGATTCATATGAAAAAGACCCATTACTTCATTCCAAAAAACAAGATGATTCTGAAGTATATTCATTAGTAAGAAATCAAAAAACTAAGTTTAAGAAAAACTATAAATATGATCTTTTAGCATATAAATACATTTCTTCTGAAACTAAGAAGGACTCCTCTATTTCTAAATTGCCATTACAAGTAAATAAGAGCCAAGAGATCGACTTATTTGATATACCAGAGGAGATTGTTTTCAAGACTTATTTCAAGGATTGTATACTAGACAAGAAGTTTCTAGACAAGCTTTATCGAGACAATACTTATCTACACAATTATCTAGACAATACTTATGTAGACAAGGATTATCACAAGGATTATCTAGACAAGAGTTTTCTAGACAAGGTTTATTTCAAGGATTCTCTAGACCAGCTTTATCTAGAAAAGGATTATTACAAGGATTATCTAGACGAGGTTTATCTAGACAAGAATTCTCTAGACAATTATCTAGACAAGGTTTATATGTCTCTGAAAAAAATGCGAAAGAAAAAACCTGAAAGAAAATATATGGACTTTGATTGGAAGTTTTTCGAAAAATATCTAGTCAATTTGGAGGCTGGGAAAAAGATCGACCCTAACC